ACGTTACAAAATTTCGCTTTAACCACTGATCCAATCAGAGAAATAATTGGGACTAGGGTCTCGAATTTATTAATAGAAGTATCTATTAGAAATGAATTCTCTAGCATTTGAATCCTTACCACCGAAGTGTTTAGTCGTACACTTGAAAGATAGCCCAGAAAATAGAAGGAATGATTGTATAATTGGTTTATATGGATCCTGTCCGGTCGAGACCACAAGTAAAAATGACATTGCCAAAAATTGACAAGGTGAGATTTCCATTTCTTCATCAGAAGATGAGTCCCCTTTGAAGCTAGAATGTATTTTCCTTGATATCTGACATAATGCATGAAAGGGTCCTTGAACAACCATAGGGTTTTCTGAAAATCATTACGAAGCACTACTACAAGATGTTCTATTTTTCCATAGAAATGTGTTCGCTCAAGAAAAGTTCCAGAGGATGTTGATCGTAAATGAGAAGATTGTTTACGGAGAAACACTAATACGGATTCACATTCATATACATGAGAATTATATAGGAACAAGAAGAATCTTTGATTCTCTTTTTTCAAAAGAGAAATGGATTTCTTTGGAGTAATGAGACTATTCGAATTACGATACTCGTGGAGAAAGAATCGCAATAAATGCAAAGAGGGGGCATCTTGTATCCAGCAGTGAAGGGTTTGAACCAAGATTTCCAGATGGATGGGATGAGGTATTAGTATATCTGACACATGATTTAAATGTGATAATTTGTCCTCGAAAAAGGGAAATATTGAATGAATAGATCGTAAATTATGATATTTTGCTATTTCTTTTTCTTCTAGGGAAGATACTAATCGCAGCGAGAATGGAATTTCCATAATGACTGCAAAACCCTCTGATACCATTTGAGAATAAAAACTCTTGTTGCGCCCAACGAATCCATTTTCGTTGGAATCATTAACCGAAATAATCAAATGATTCTGTTGATGCATTCGAGTAATTAAACGTTTCACAATTAGTGAACTGGATTTATTGTCATAACCTAAATTTTCCATAGGTTCGTAAAAAATCGATCCATTTAAACCATGATCATGGGCAAGTGCGTAGATATATTCCTGAAATAGAAGCGGATATAGGAAGTGTTGTTGCCTAGATCTATCTATTTCTAAATATCCTTGTAATTCCTCCATTTGAAATTATACAAAGGCACGGGGGATTTCTTGGGTTATCAAATGATACATAGTGCGATACGGTCAGAACAAGGTATATAGTAAGAAAAGAATAGATACCTCGGAGACAGGGAGTCCAATCAACGGATCCTCTCTCTTTCCATCCAATTTGTTTGTGTTCGTTATAGTTCCAAGAGATGGTTAGAAATCCTTTATTTTTGCAACCCGATCGCTCTTTTGACTTTGGAATAAATTCTCTTTATCAGTATACCGTTTCTTCTACACATTCGTCTCCACTCCATAATAGAGAAAGAATAGTTAGGATTCATGAAAAAAAAAGGAATCGATGATCCACTCACAGGAGAACCCTTTCCCGCATCAGGCACTAATCTATTTTTAACGTCTAATTAGATCGGGTAATCATTCGAATTATGAACCGAGCTCGTTGCTTTTGGTTTCCTTATAATTGGAGCCATTAGGGCTCTATCCATTTATTCACTCGACCCAACTGTGAATTGATTTGGTACCGTTCCAAGAATCAAAACAATATTTTCTACCGACCCAGTAAGGATGAAGTATTCTCAGAGTTCTCCATTGATACGACATGCTGTTTTTTCCATTCATTCCCTTTCAGGATCAGTCGTGGTTTTACAAACCATACCAATGGTATGGACGAATCCGTTGCTTCATCCAAATGTGTAAAAGATCCTAGCCGCACTTAAAAGCCGAGTACTCTACCGTTGAGTTAGCAACCCGTATCCGTATAAATATAGTGTGTAGATACGATCGGAATAAAAAAAAAAAAAAGAAAGAGATTGGATTGCCCTACCCCATCAAAACATTGAACTAGCAACAAATCTAAAAGAAACATTTGATGATCAATTATGAACATCAAAATGTTCAGATCAGATTAAAATACAACGGATTCACGGATAAATATAGATAGATGTAAAAATTTGTGGAACCTCCCTATTTTTGATCATTTTTTTTTTTTTTTTTCATTATCTTAAGAAGATACTTCTTGTGTCACAGTGAATCCGGCGAACCTATCATTTGAATAAAGTAAAGAAACAAACTTATGGGACGTAGATAAATGGATCTATTTATCCACGATCGAATTATATTTGATCGATACACCATTGTCAATATAAATTGAATGTTGAGAAAAAAATTCAATAAAGAAAATAAAGACTTGTGTTGGATTGGCACTACATAGATAAGAAATGAAGTGTGGGTGGGGGAATAAATAAAGAAGAAGTAGGAAAAAAATATCTGGTTTTCAATATTCAATAGAAGTACAAACAATAAGCAAGATTGATCCCTTATTTATTCGTAGAGTCCAAACGAAAACCATCTGATTGATGGCAATCCCCTCAATTGCCAGTTATTTCACTCAATCCTTTTTTTCTATTTCATAAATTTCATTTCGTTTGATTAATTCGAAGTTCCTTAAATACTTCCGCCTTCTTTGAAATATCATGAACAGTTCCTGTAGGTTGAGCACCTTTTTCAAGGAAATATAGAATAGCAGGAACATTTGAATAAGTTTGGTTCTTTATCGGATCGTAAAAACCCACTTTACGAAGATCTCTTCCTTCTCTTCGGGATCGAACATCAATTGCAACGATTCGATAGATGGCTCATTGGGATAGATATAGATGAACAATGCCCCCCCTAGAAACGTATAGGAGGTTTTCTCCTCGTACGGCTCGAGAAAGAATGATTCGAATTTATGTATATAGTGGCAAATGGATCCATAAAATCATCAATTATTAGATTAGGATTTGAGTCGTTTTTTTTTTTTTTGTTATTCCTTCCAAAAAAAAGAAATCTCATTCGTACTCATAACTCAAGTTGGGTAATTCTCAAAGAGCTCGAAGGGAAATCCTTCGACATTTAGTGAGCCGTCTCTAACCTCTTTTGTTTGTCTCGTCTAGAATCTATTTTCCTTTCTCATTCTGATCTAGTTATTGAGACAATTGAAAATGGCGTTTCCTTGTTCCGATATCCTTTATCTTTGCTTTGAATCATTGGGTTTAGACATTACTTCGGTGATCCTTAATTGTTTCAAAATGGCAGCAACATACCTTTTGTTCTTTCTATTGAAGAATCATACAAATGGTTGATTCCCCTGTGATACACTTTTGATCGAAATAGTTTTACCAATTCCGACAAATTTTACTTTATTTTGCTTTTTTATTTGAAACTTGTTCGAATTTGCAATTTCTATATCGAAGATATACTTACGAAGTTGTTCCAACTTATTGACTGGCACTAACCCTAGATCCTTCCCTCTGATAAATGAATCAAGAATTTATGCTCGAGCTCCATCATGTACTATTTACAACCCTCCAAAATGGGGTCCTGGTGGCACAGAACAAACTATGTCGAGCCAAGAGCATCTTCATTGATATATAAAAAAATGGTGGATGCAAGAATCCACAGCCGATCATGTCCTTCAAGTCGCACGTTGCTTTCTACCACATCGTTTCAAACGAAGTTTTACCATAACATTCCTCTAATTTGGACCGGTATGGAATTGATTCAATATGGAATCATGAATAGTCATTGGCTCCATCGGTGCATAGTAGTCCATACTTTATTTTTATATGTATGAATAGGTATTTCTCCGGGGAAATCTAAGCAAAAAGCCAAATTAACCCATATTCTGTTATATGAATGAAACACATTTATAAAAAACACGAAGAAATTAGTTGCTTAACACTTATTTACATCTACATCTTCAACATATTGTTATATTGTTTGGGACGATCAATCATGAAAGATCCAATTCCAATTCTTTCTCGAACAACTAAACTAAAGAAGAGTCTTTAATTAGATTACCAATACTGGAACAAAATAAAATGAGTCATTAACCAAATAAGCTATTCTAATGACCCGGAAAAGTCGCAAGTGACTCGATAGGATAGATTCACTAATCTCACACTTCTTCGAATATCGAGGATTTATAAGGTAAGAAATCATAAAAAATGGTTTCAAGAATTTCCTACTTCGACATCATTATCATTACTATAAATAAGTTTTCCTGTAAAGACTGAATTTGATCTCTAAATCAATCAAATCAACAAGTCGGCACAATCACAACGAGTAACTAAAAAGTTTAGCAGATATCTCATTGACTAAAGAGACGCGAATTTGATCATCATAAGAGAAATCCATGTTTCTTTTCCAATTGAATCATCAATGATTTAAATCAGATAGATGGGTCGAGAAAAAAATCCAATTTATTTGGTTTCATAGGGATGGATAGAAAAGAGCTCATGTAAGATAAGATTAAGGTCGCTATTCTTTCATCTGATTGATAAAATCAAAATCAATCGTAGGAGTATGATCTTTCCGTATCCATCAGATACACCGAACAATTGTCACTGGGGGTCATCGTGTATATTTAAGAGATCACAAATATTTTTCACCAAAACCGAAATACCGATGTTACTGAAATAGAACAATAAAACCACATATGGGCATGGTTCATTTTCTACGGATTTTGCTTTACTTCAGGTTCAGAAATTTTTCCATTTCCATAAAGATAAAGTAAAGTGAATGGAATCTATGAATCCCCCCCCCCCCCCCCCACCGTTACATTGATTTACAATTATTCATTGGAGCCTGATGCAAAATAAAAGCAATTAAGTCCAAAAAAAATACATCTGTTCCGTATTGAACTTTACTTTATTGTTTGTTAATGGGACCCGGATGACACAGATATTGATTGAAATTGATACCTTCCTTTGCTAATTAACTCGTATCTACACGAATTCTATAGGGATCATGAATCATACTCAAAGCCAATCAAAAAAAGATCCTCTTATGGGATGCTATACCATCTTGTATAGGTACAAAGCC